AAAAAAGGGGGGGGGGTTTCTTTGAACTAAAAAGGGGAAGTAAGAAGGCGAATCCTTATATTAATCCCTCACCCTTAAATCCGTCCTTCCCTTGTGTTCTTGTTTTGTTTAAGATTAAACAAAGGGGTTCGCAAATAAAAGAGCTAATGCTACAACCAGCCCATAAATAGTTAAAGCTTCCATAAAAGCCAGACTAAGTAATAAAGTACCCCGGATTTTTCCCTCTGCTTCCGGTTGTCGCGCAATCCCTTCTACAGCTTGTCCTGCAGCTGTGCCTTGACCAACTCCAGGTCCAATAGAAGCAAGCCCAACGGCCAACCCAGCAGCAATAACAGAAGCGGCAGAAATCAGTGGATTCATGAGAAGTTCCTCCTATCCCAAATAAAATAAAGAAAAGAAATAGTTAATGATATAATCAACCAAGAAATTATGACTTAATTATTTTATTCTTAATATTTATCTTTTTCTAGTCGAAGTTTAATTCAAAATTTCAAACTGAAATAATAATCTTTATTGAACTATTCGAATTACTTCGATATTTTTTTTGTTTCTACCCATGTCGTTTTTTGTGAATACATACAAATTTTGTTCTTATCTTAAATCCATTCTTTCTTTTTCTTGATTTAATTTTTTTAGTCATTCAATATTCAATTCACAATTACAACAGATGAAACAGAAGAGCTTCCTTTTTCGCATCCGCATATAAATTGAGAGTAGTACCAGGACAAATTTAGATCTATAGTCATATATAACTAGTGAATATCTAATATGACATATACATGTGTTTCTTCCATACCGTAAACCAATTGGTTGTGTCTTAGATTCAATCGTATTCGAGAATCATTCTTTGAAACCTCCAAAAAAAGAAAGAGTTGTCTTATAGCGATTAGATTATACTAATCTATTCAAATCTAATACTCTAAGAATGAATATTTTTTCGAATCTAATAATAATATTAAATAACCGAATAAAACTATTTAATATGTTCGAATTGAATGAAAAAAAAAGAATCTTCATTGGAGTAAAATACAAATAGGTCAAACAAAAACAAAGAGTATTTTTAGGAAAAATAGGAAAAAGATCTTTTAGATAGATTTCTTTCCTATTTTTACTACAATTCCCTGGTAATTTTTTCGATTTTATTATTATTTTATTATTATATTACACTAAATCGTATACTTTATTTATTTAAACTTTATTCTTATTGCATCTTTCTTTTTTTGAGGGGGTGGATAATCCTTTTATTATTATTAAAAATTTTCTTTTTTTTTTTGGATATGTTCCCTAAGTAGATTATCGTGAGTGAGCCGCACATACTTTGTGGCGGGCTAAACTAAAAAAAAGACTATTTTGATAACTATTCAATGATGACCTTCCATGGATTCACCTATATAAGCCGCAGCTAAAGTAGCAAAAATAAGAGCTTGAATACCGCTTGTAAATAATCCCAGGAACATAACAGGTATAGGAACTACTAAAGGTACTAACGAAACAAGAACAACAACTACTAATTCATCAGCTAATATATTTCCGAAAAGTCGAAAACTAAGTGATAAGGGTTTTGTGAAATCTTCTAAGATGTTAATCGGTAAAAGGATTGGAGTTGGTTGGATGTATTTACCAAAATAAGCCAATCCTTTTTTTGAAATACCCGCATAGAAATATGCTACTGACGTAAGTAAAGCTAGTGCAACAGTAGTATTTATATCATTTGTGGGTGCTGCTAACTCTCCATGAGGTAACTTTATAATTTTCCAAGGCAAAAGAGCCCCTGACCAATTCGAAACAAAAATAAATAGAAACAGAGTTCCAATAAATGGAACCCACGGACCATATTCTTCTCCAATCTGAGTTTTGCTCACGTCTCGAATGAATTCAAGGACATATTCAAAGAAATTCTGACCGGAAGTGGGAATAGTTTGCGGATTTCGAACAACTAGAATGGTAGAAACTAATAAGATAGCCATTACAACCCAAGAGGTAATAAGTACTTGGGCATGCACTTGGAAATCTCCTATTTGCCAATAGAGATGTTGACCTACTTCCACAGCCGATATATCGTACAATCCGTTTAATGTGTTGATGGAACATAATAGAACATTCATATTGCCCGGCCCTCTAAAAGAAAAAAATATAACTTGAAAGGGAATTATTTTGATTCAACCATTTCCTTTTTTACTTAATCTACTTTCATTTTCGATTTTGAATACCTACTCTAATCACATAATATTTCTGTTTGTTTTGTTTATCTTTTTACACAATTTTCTAATTGTATAATAAACGATTCCAAAAATCTATGAATCCCCCCAACCAAATCAAACAATTTCTTTATCTTATTATTAATCAATAATTTCGTATATAGCTAGAATGACCCTCACAAATTGCAAATACTAATTTGTTAAGAATTAATCGGATTGAAGCTATAGCATCATCATTAGCTGGAATCGAAATATCTGCGAGATCCGGGTCACAATTTGTATCGATTAAACAAATCGTTGGAATTCCCAAAGTCATACATTCTCGAAGAGCCTTATATTCTTCTTGCTGATCAACGATTATTACAATATCGGGTAACCTCGACATATATTTAATCCCGCCCAGATATGTTTCCAAGTGAGATAATTGTCTCTTCAACATAGCGGCATCTCTTTTTGGAAGACTGTTGAGTTTACCTGTCCTTTGCTCCGTTCTCAAGTCCCTGAACTTACGAAGTCTCGTTTCTGTAGTATGCCAATTCGTTAACATACCGCCGAGCCATTTTTTATTAACATAATGACATCGAGCTCTTAGTGCAGCCCCTTTTACTAAATCGGCTGCTTTTTTTTTTGTACCAACAATTAAGAATTGTTTTCCTCTGCTTGCAGCATCAAAAACCAAATCACAAGCTTCTGATAAAAAACGAGCAGTTCGAGTAAGATTTATAATATGAATACCCTTACGCTTTGCGGATATATAAGGGGCCATTCGAGGATTCCATTTCCTCGTACCATGGCCAAAATGAACTCCTGCTTCCATCATCTCTTCAAAAGTTATGTTCCAATATCTTTTTGTCATTTATCCCCACACTTAAAAAAAAAAAAATTGAAAAAAAAAAGAGACCTGGTATTCTGAAATAGAAATAAAAAATTGTTCCGATGGAACCTTCTCTTTTATCGAAGATTGGCCGTTAATACATAATCAGGCCATTCATTTGTCTTCTATTTATTATTATTATTTATTATTTTTATTATACTTTATTACCAAATTACCAAATCAAATGACTGCATTTAAAGGGATGAATCTAATCTGCTTTTAGGAATCATTAAATACTAGATTTCTGATGTATCACATAAATTCTTTGAAATGAAAAAATCAAATAATTTTCTGTGATGGAACAAAATATTTCGAATTTCTACCTCGAAAAAATTATTTTGTTTTTCCAAGGTAATCTTGTTATGTTGCCTTGACCGTGAACGGTGCATTATTCTTTTGAATCCGGTACCAACGGGTATCATTCCCCCTAAAACAACATTCTCTTTCAGACCTTTCAACCAATCGATACGACCCCGAAGAGCGGCTTTTGCTAAAACTCTGGCAGTTTCTTGAAAACTCGCTTCGGATATGAAACTTTGAGTATTCAGAGATGTTTTTGTTATTCCCAATAATAGAGCTCGGTAACAAATAGCTTCTTCCAAGGCGCGCCCTGTTCGTTCGGCCCGCAATAATCCAATTAGTTCGCCAGGCAAAAATACATTAGACATTCCATCTTCTGAAACCAAGACTTTTGATGTTATTTGACGCACAATAATTTCTATATGTCTATTATGGATGTGTACTCCCTGGGATCGATAAACCTTTTGTATTTTATTAACCAAAGAAATACGACTTTGCGCTATAGTTAGCTCAGCACCAATCAAGAATCCCCAAGGAATGCCGAGAATTCTTGTTATACACTCGTTCCAAGCATCAATTCTCTTTTCTAGGTTCATCGATATTGAATCAATTGAACGTACTTCTAATATCTGTTCCACTTTTGGAAGACCCTGTGTTATATCACCGGATCTCGATTTTTCATATATAAATGTAACCAATATATCTCCTTCAAAAAGGATTTCTCCATAATGGCCATGAATAGTTGCTCCAGGAGTCGCCAAATAAGGGTTAGCCGATCTGATTATTACAGAATCCATTTGAACAGTTAGAACTTGACCCGATTTTAGTTTTAGGTGTGGTCCATTTTTCGTTTGAGCTATACAGATATTTTCACAAATAAATTGCCCAAGACTAATTATTGTAAACGTTTTTTCACAAGAATTATGATTGAGAAAATACCAATTCAAATGGAATGGGTTTAAAACGATGTTATTGTATAGATCGGGTTTATAAATTTTTTCGTTTTCGTCCATTAAATAATATTTAATTACTTGAAAAGTTTCCTTTAATTTGTCAAGTTGCAAATTTTTTAAATTTTTAGTTATTGAGATCTGATTATGAGTTATTAAACGGTAAAATGAATAAAAATTTGAAATTGGAAGGGCTATGCCTAAAGGGCCTAACGAATTCTGAATTGGAATTATAGGATCTTTTTTAAATTTATTAATTCCTTTTTTTATCTCATTGTGATATTTTACGTTGTTGAATGATCTCGTTTGAAAACAATTAGATGATGACAAAATTATCAAAGATTGGCACTCCTTATTTCTATTCAACAACATACGAATAGTTCCGTGATTTTGACTAAGTGATTGTTGAATTTTTGCCTTGGAATGAATAGAATAAAATGGATTTATATTGATCCGATCCGATTCATTATCCGAGATCAATCCTGAGCCGGATGGGTCCTTCCTTTTTCTTATATACGAAGTATGAGATTTCACTAAGTCAATTCTGAGGAAATACTCAATCAAACCATTTGTACTTACTTCAACAAAGGAAGCGAGGGCCTCTTCAATAGACGAACTTTTTTTGTCTTGATCCCAATTCAAGACTAAACAAGTCCGAACTAATTGAATCCTTGTATC